AACCCTGCTGTGCAAAAATGGGATATGCACTTGAAATGGATGGCCGAGTTATGATATATATCATGAGCGATACGGAAATGTATCGAGTAATTTGTTCCTTTATCCAAAAAAAAGTCTTTCTAGTTTGCATAGTCCAACCATTGAGCCCAAAAATGTCTACAATAAATTTGGTAGGTCGCTAACCTAGTTCCCTATCCGCAATTCTGCTATTTACTGGAATAATTTTACTGGAATAAATAATATTAATATATAGAATAAATCTTTGGGGTGGGTAGAAAAATAAAGAGTAAGTATGATTTTACATGCTTTGCTTCTGTACAACTACAAAGTAAGAAACTTTAGAATTGAATTGGATTAATATCAGTAGATCCTTTTTTAATCATTCATTGAATGATAAATCACTACAAGTGACGGAGAAACACGATTTAAATAACGAAAAATACAAAATTTAAATAGAGTATCTAGAATGACTGGAAAAGTAGAAACAAGACCAGATATAATTTGATCATTATGAGCAAATCCAAAATCTTTGTAGACAAAGCCAATCATTAGTTCCCAACCATGGGGCGAATGGAATCCGATACATAAATCTGTTAATAAAAGAATCGAAAAAGCCTTTATTGTGTCACTTAAGTTATATAGGAATTCCTGAGCCCAAGAGTTAAGAATAACAAGTTCTTTATTACCCAAAATTGAATAACCACTTAGAATAACGAAATAGATTATATTTGTCAAGAAGTGCAAAATCGTATGGATATGATCCTCATTGTGTATCTTGATTAATTGGAGCGTTTCTTTGTGGATTCCTATACGAAGGTTTTGTAGATGTGTCTCCGAGTATTCCTTGATCATTTCCTCCAAAAGAAAGATTTCCTCCAATTCTATGAATTTTTCTAGAATATTTTTTTCTTGAAGATCATTCAAAAAAATTTCAGATTGCCTAGTATTCCACCAATAAGTAACCCAAGATTCCAGACTTTTATTAAATGAGAGAGAAATCCACCAGGGCAAAAAGACTATAGATGCAAGATATAAAAGAGGGTTGAATGCTTTCTTTTTTGACATTTTTTCATTTCGTCTATTAATTTTTAATGAACCGATCTCATTAGTTGACTCTACGCCATCCAATATTTCTCTCATGCATGAGTTCTATTACAAAGTATCGAACTTATGAATCTATTCACTGTTTTGTTTTTTATTTGTGATTTCGGAGTTAGTCTTTGAATGTAGAAAGAATACAGAAATAGATGAAGAATCCACTTCGAATTCAAAGAGTTAACAAAAAAAAATATTATATTGTTTCCAGATATAGTAATTGGTCAAATTCGAAGCAAGTATCCCCCTTTTCGACGAATCAATGACTGACTGAAAAAACCGCTTTATTTAGGTAATGAATATTCTTTTCTATCATTATATAAAAATATCTTCTATTTTTAAAAATTTTCACTGACTACTCAGAGTCCGGAATATAAAAATTTACGTATTTCGAACTTCTTTGATAGAAAATAGAAAGGATGAATCCATTTTTTAGATTTGTTACTTAATTTTTTTTGTTATTGAATTAAGTTGTGTAGATTTCCATACACATAAAAGACCACAAAAATGGTTTTGTTTTGTGGTTGTTACATTACGTATACGTCTTCTTTGACTAGAATGGGCGTTATGAAGAAACTTCAGTTAAGTTATGGTATAGAAAAGGGGGATTCTTTAGTTTTTCCTTCCTGCTGAGAAAGCATTCACTCTCTCAGCTCATTTCTCAAAATACTTCAATCGGTACACGCAAGAAATAGGCCAATTCGGCAGCTTTTTGTTCGATTTCCCGTGGAGTAACATTCTCATCAGTACGAGTCAAGGGAATGTCCCCCTGGCCTCTGATATCCATATAAAGGACACGGCGAGCATAAATACCCTCTTTAACTTCTATTCTGACGGACTGAATATCCTTTATAAGGAATCGGAGGAAGATGCGACGATTTTTTCCAGGGAATCCCCAACGAAAAATACACACCATTCCTTCTTTTCTATCGAATCGATCATAACCACCCCCTACATTCCACGAAATTGTGCACCACAAATAGGAGCTAATAAAGAGACCCGCGATCCCATAGAAAGACATCACAATCCCTTGTGGAAAAAAAAGGATTTGCTGAGATGGAAATAAAGATATCAAGTTTCTCCCAAGATAACTGGAAGTTCCAACCAATAAGAATCCTAATGAACCTAAAAAAAGGATAATGGCCCAGCAGAAATTACTTGTTTTTCGCGACCCCGTTATAGGTTGTATCCATATATGTTCTGATCGACAACTCATACTTGATCTGGTTTCGTTTTATTGGAATTGAGAGAATACCCTAGACTTTACTCTTTTTGTTTCCGAAGTAACTCTCATCAACTAGTACTAGTTTGATGTGAACCTTTAAGAGTAATTTATCAAATTGGTTAGATCTAAAATAAAAAAAACATACCCTTCGTATGATCCCATCAATATACATATAGATGTACTTTTACAGTTCAGCCATCCGGCGATCCTGAGATTTTTTCAAATAGATAGAATTCCTTTACCTCTATATCATCTTTCTACAGGCCAAAGAGCCCCTTTTCGACGGAAGCGCCGCATGTTATACCTTCTTTTCTTACACTAAATGGGTATCTGCATTATGATACAAGTCTTAGTTCTTAGTTTTGAAAAAAAAAATGTATCAGAGTTGGGTCCATCAGATCTAAACAGTCTTATTTTTTTGAACATGAAGAAATAAAGAAGCCATTGCCATTGCCGGAAATACTAAGCCTACTAAAGGCACCAAAACAGAGGGAAAGTCGAAAGTTGTCATATAAAGGATACCTCAATTTACTATTTGTACCTGTTATTATTATTTATATTAATTAATTATTCTAATTAATATTATAAAGATTGGTATAAATATAAGTATATATCTAAGTGAGTATAGAAGGTACAAAAGCATATATCATATCTATAGTTTCTATATTATATATTTGGATTATATATACATTATATACATACGTAAGACGTAGAACAAAATTTTTTATTTTCCTATAATTTAACGAAAATAAGAATTCACTATTTTTCTTGTTGATAGAGCTCTTAACTGAATTAGTAATCAAGAATATAGATAAAAAGGAGTTATCCACAACTTTTGATTTCTTTTTACAATTTAGATCTTATGTCAACAAAGAAACCCCATTCATATTAGTTTTACTTGGATTCTGATAAACTAACTACTTATTTGCTACAAATAAAAAAGGAACTTAATGCTCTATTGAATTTTGTGAATTTTGATTCAAAGGAAAGAAAGCGTGGAGCTGAAATAACTCACTCAGAACGCTTTTTAAAGGATTACGTGGTACGATTAGATCGAATAAGCCCTTCTGGAATAAATATTCAGCCGCCTGTGAACCTTCAGGTACTGTTTTATTCAATGTTTGTTCAATTACTCTTTTACCCGCAAATGCAATATAGGCATTGGGTTCGGCAATAATGATATCTCCCAACATACCAAAACTCGCAGTTACCCCCCCTGTAGTAGGAGATGTAAGAATTGGTACATAGAATAACTTTTTATTTGATTGATAATCATATAAAGCAGAAGATATTTTAGCCATTTGCATTAAACTCAAACTTCCCTCTTGCATACGCGCCCCCCCGGAAGCACATACTATAATAAGAGGGAGAAATTTGTTAGTAGCGTACTCAATCAAACGGGTTATTTTCTCCCCAACCACGGATCCCATACTACCCCCCATAAACTGAAAATCCATAACCCCAAGTGCTATGGGAATACCGTTTAATTGGCCTATACCTGTTTGAACGGCTTCAGTTAATCCTGTCTTTTGTTGATAAGAATCGATACGATCTTTATAAGGCTCCTCTTCCGAATGAAATTCAATGGGATCCAAAGAAACCATGTCTTCATCCATAGCATCCCAAGTATCCGGATCGATCGAAAGTTCGATTCTATCGGAACTACTCATTTTCAAATGATATCCACATTGTTCACAAAGATTCATTTTTGATTTTAAAATTTTCTTATAATTTAATCCATAACAATTTTCACATTGAACCCACAAATGTCTGTATTTTTGAGTTACATCCAGATCATTGGAACTTTCTATTATAGTGCTACCATTCGTGGTGGTACTTATATCCGACCCCGCACTTTCACCACAAACGGAACGAGAAATGTAACTGTTACTGGAATTGTCACTACCACTTACAATGTAAGTATCAATAAAGATTTGAGACTCAAGATAAATGTCAATACAACTATTAATGTGATTATTCCAACTATATTGAGTATCATCCATGTAATGATCATCGTGAGGATCGTCATTGTTAGATCCATTATTTAGATAACTAAAATTCCAATAACTATAAAAAGAACTTTCTAGTTCACTCTGAAAAAAATGACCACTATCAATCTCGAAAATATGATTTTCAATATCAAAATATATGGAATAACTGTTCCCATTTCTATCCATAACTAAAAAAGTTTCATCAGAGATGAAATTCCGAATGTCCTTGACGCCGAATAAATAATCAACATTGCTGTAACTAGAATTGTCACGACTACCCCAACTATGACTATTTTTCTTCATATCATTTCTATTCGGATCTTCATTTTCACTGGTATCTTCAATAGGACCAAGACCGCCCGTTGATTTACTTAGACCACACCTGTGTTCGAACTCTTTCTTAAACAGTATTGAATCGAACCACCATCTTTCCATAGAGTTTTCTTGCCCCCTATTTGCTTTGCATGAAAATACAATAGATGAATAGTCATTCGATGAAAAATTATTTATTTACTTGAATATCTTTTTCCTGTCCGAATAAACATAAAAATCCAATAACCAATAAATAGGATTATTAACTAATCTAATAAGGAGTGTGAGTATTGAAAAAGTATTCTTTGTGGGAATCCAGATTAGCACTTCACTATATAGGAAAATTTTTTTTGTAAAATCTCGTCTAATAACTAACT